TAATATTCAACTTCGAGTTTTCAACTATATCCTTTATGGAAATGGAAAACCAACTCGAGGAATTTCTGACACAAGTATTCAATTGGTTCGAACTTGTTTAGTCTTGAATTGGGACCAAGACAACAAAAATTCTTCCCTCGAGGAGGTCCGAGCTTTCTTTGTTGAAGTAAGTACAAAGGGTTTGATTCGAGATTTCATAAGAATTGGCTTAGTGAAATCCCATATTTCGTATATAAGAAAAAGGAATAATCCGCCAGATTCGGGATTGATCTCTGCAGATCACATGAATCCGTTTTATTCGACTTCTCCCAAGGCTGGCATTCTTCAACAATCGCTTAGACAAAATCACGGAACTATTCGTATGTTCTTAAATAGAAATAAGGAATCCCAATCTTTGTTAATTTTATCATCATCTAATTGTTTTAGAATTGGTCCATTCAATCATGTAAAATATCACAATGTTATAAACCAATCAATAAAAAAAAATCCTCTAATTACAATTAAAAATTCGTCGGGCCCCTTAGGAACAGCCATTCAAATTTCGAATTTTTATTCATTTTTGCCTTTACTAACTTATAATCAGATCTCGGTAATTAAATATTTGCAACTTGATAACTTAAAAAATATTTTTCAAGTAATTAACTCTTATTTAATCGATGAAAATGGAAGATTTTTTAATCTAGATCCATACAGTAACGTTGTTTTGAATCCATTAAAATTAAATTGGTATTTTCTTCATCAAAATTATCATCATAATTATTGTGAGGAAACGTCCACAATAATTAGTCTTGGACAATTTTTTTGTGAAAATGTATGTATAGCCAAAAAAGAACCACACCTAAAATCGGGTCAAGTTTTAATTGTTCAAAGGGATTCTGTAGTAATAAGATCCGCTAAGCCCTACCTGGCTACTCCGGGAGCAAAAGTTCATGGGCATTACAGAGAAATTCTTTACGAAGGGGATACATTAGTTACATTTATATATGAAAAATCGAGATCCGGTGATATAACACAAGGTCTTCCAAAAGTAGAACAAGTGTTAGAAGTCCGCTCGATTGATTCAATATCGCTGAACTTAGAAAAGCGGATTAAGGGTTGGAACAAGTGTATAACAAGAATTCTTGGAATTCCTTGGGGATTCTTGATTGGTGCTGAGCTAACTATAGTGCAAAGTCGTATTTCTTTGGTTAATAAGATTCAAAAGGTTTATAGATCCCAGGGGGTGCATATTCATAATAGGCATATCGAAATTATTGTACGTCAAATAACATCAAAAGTTTTGGTTTCAGAAGAGGGAATGTCTAATGTTTTTTTACCTGGAGAACTGATTGGATTGTTACGAGCAGAACGTACGGGGCGTGCTTTAGAAGAAGCAATCTGTTATCGAGCCGTTTTATTAGGAATAACTCGAGCATCTTTGAATACTCAAAGTTTTATATCCGAAGCAAGTTTTCAAGAAACAGCTCGAGTTTTAGCAAAAGCTGCTCTTCGGGGTCGTATCGATTGGTTGAAAGGTCTGAAAGAAAATGTTGTTCTAGGGGGGGTGATCCCCGCCGGGACCGGATTCAACAAAGGATTCTTACATTGTTCACGGCAACATACCAACAGTCTTTTGGAAAAAAAAACAAAGAATTTATCTTTATTCGAGGGAGATATGAGAGATATTTTATTCTACCACAAGGAATTTTGTGACTCTTCTCTTTCAAAATCTGACTTTTCTAAGATTTAATAATTCCTAATAGCGGGTTCCTATTTTGAATTTCATTTTTTGTTGTTTGCTGTAGTCATTTGCTTTGGTAATTTGTTAACACTAATAAAGATAATAATGAATACAAAATAATGTCTTGGCTCATGCATAAATGGCCATCCCCGGTACAAGAGAAGGTTCCATCGGAACAAATTTTTATTTTAGTTTGGGGTACCCCCCCTTTTTAAGTGTGAAAAGAAATGACAAAAAGATATTGGAACATCGATTTGGAAGAGATGATGAGAGCAGGAGTTCATTTTGGACACGGTACTAGGAAATGGAATCCTAGAATGGCACCTTATATTTCTGCAAAGCGTAAAGGTATTCATATTATAAATCTGACTAGAACTGCTCGTTTTTTATCAGAAGCTTGTGATTTAGTTTTTGATGCAGCAAGTAGGGGAAAAAAATTCTTAATTGTCGGGACAAAAAATAAAGCAGCTGATTTAGTGTCGCGGGCTGCAATAAGGGCTCGGTGTCATTATGTTAATAAAAAATGGCTCGGCGGCATGTTAACAAATTGGTCCACTACAGAAAAAAGACTTCATAAGTTTAGGGACTTGAGAACTGAACAAAAGACAGAGGGATTCAATCGTCTTCCGAAAAGGGATGCAGCTGTGTTGAAGAGACAATTATCTCGCTTGGAAACATATCTAGGCGGGATTAAATATATGACGGGCTTGCCTGATATTGTAATCATAATTGATCAGCAAGAAGAATATACGGCTCTTAGAGAATGTATCACTTTGGGAATTCCAACCATTTCTTTAATCGATACAAATTGTAATCCCGATCTCGCGGATATTTCTATTCCAGCAAATGATGACGCTATAGCTTCAATTCGATTCATTCTTAACAAATTAGTATTCGCAATTTGTGAGGGTCGTTCTAGCTATATACAAAATTCTTGATTAATAATAAGATAAATAAATCAAATTTTTTTTGAGGGAGGGGCTCCCTGTATTTCGATTTATAAAATCGGTTACTACTTCCTGAATCATACAAAAGAAAAAGAGATAAAAAACTGGGGATATTGTGTGATTAGTTTAGTTGGTATCCAAAACTAAAATATAAAATTAAAGTAAATTAAGTAAAAAAGGGGATCTTGAATCAAAATAATTTAAAGTTCTTATTTCTGTCAGAGGGCAATATGAATGTTTTATCATGTTCCATCAACACACTAATAAAAGAAGGGTTATATGAGATATCTGGTGTCGAAGTAGGCCAACATTTCTATTGGCAAATAGGGGGTTTCCAAGTCCATGCCCAAGTCCTTATTACTTCTTGGGTTGTAATTGCTATCTTATTAGGTTCCGCAGTTATAGCGGTTCGCAATCCCCAAACCATTCCAACTGACGGCCAAAATTTCTTTGAATTTGTCCTTGAATTCATTCGAGACGTGAGTCAAACCCAGATTGGAGAAGAATATGGTCCATGGGTTCCCTTTATTGGAACCCTGTTTTTATTTATTTTTGTTTCTAACTGGTCAGGAGCCCTTTTACCGTGGAAAATTATCCAGTTACCTCAAGGGGAGTTAGCAGCACCAACGAATGATATAAATACGACGGTTGCTTTAGCTTTACTCACATCAGTAGCCTATTTTTATGCGGGTCTTAGCAAAAAAGGATTAGGGTATTTCAGTAAATACATTCAACCTACTCCAATTCTTTTACCCATTAACATCTTAGAAGATTTTACAAAACCCCTATCACTTAGTTTTCGACTTTTCGGAAATATATTAGCCGATGAATTAGTAGTTGTTGTTCTTGTTTCTTTAGTACCTTTAGTGGTTCCTATACCTGTCATGTTCCTTGGATTATTTACAAGCGGGATTCAAGCTCTCATTTTTGCCACTTTAGCTGCGGCTTATATAGGTGAATCTATGGAGGGTCATCATTAACTATTTTTTTATTCATTGTTAGCCCAATTGTAGAATAGTTGGTTTACGTTATGTAAGAAACACTTGTATATGTGATATTTGATATTGACTAGGTATATATGAGTTAAAGATCTATATAATCTGTCCCACTACGTTTGTGAATTTCGATTTAGATAGGGATTCCATTAGAAGTTCTTCCTTTTTATCTGTGAATTGGCTGAAAAAAGTGATAAAAAAAGAACGAAGAATTCAAATAATGGTTCACAAAAAAGAAATGGCATAAAAAAGTCGTATATATATATTATGAATTTTAAAAAATCCCGTGGATAGGAACTAATATCAAAGTAATTCTTTGATTCAAGAATATTATTATATTAGTTCAATTTAAGTTTTTGCTTTTTTTGGCTGGATGAATCTTAGCGATGACTTAATTATAATTAAGTCCTAACTCATCGGATGATTGTATCATTAACTATTTCTTTATTTTGGTGTGAGGAACTTATCATGAATCCACTGATTTCTGCTGCTTCGGTTATTGCTGCTGGGTTGGCTGTTGGGCTTGCTTCTATTGGACCTGGAGTTGGTCAAGGTACAGCTGCGGGTCAAGCTGTCGAAGGTATCGCGAGACAACCTGAGGCAGAAGGAAAAATACGAGGTACTTTATTGCTTAGTTTGGCTTTTATGGAAGCTTTAACAATTTATGGCCTGGTTGTAGCATTAGCGCTTTTATTTGCGAATCCTTTTGTTTAATCCTATAAATAAGAAAATTCTGGATTTTTTTCGTAGTTTTTTTTAATTCTATCAAGATTTAACTCCTACAATTATTCATTGAGACAACAATCCTTGGGAAGGACTAATTTGAGGATGGGGAATTAGTACATCGATTCGCTTTCTTCCTTCCCCTTATTCTTTTAGTTTAATGTAAACTTTTTTTTAAGGAATGTTGCGAAAAACGGAGGTTTTTTGAAATTGACATAAAACTTGGTCTCAAATTCTAGCTTAATTCTAATAAGTCTCATTATTATTATTGAAAATTAAAAATTTTGGAAAATACATTTGTAAATAGAATAGGTTTTTTATTCTGTTTACAAATATCCAAATAGGTAAATTAAATTATAAATTATTAAATTAAATTTTCTTTTTTTTTTTTGTTGTTGAAAAAAAAAAGAAAAAAAAAAAAAAGGACATAGTTCTTTTTTTATAGTTTAGCTAGACGAGGAGATTATATGAAAAATTTAACCGATTCTTTCGTTTACTTGGGTCACTGGCCATCCGCCGGGAGTTTCGGGTTTAATACCGATATTTTAGCAACAAATCCAATAAATCTAAGTGTAGTCTTCGGTGTATTGATCTTTTTTGGAAAGGGAGTGTGTG